TCTAGGTTCATCGATATTGAATCAATCGAACGCACTTCTAATACCTGTTCCACTTTTGGAAGACCCTGTGTTATATCACCAGATCTCGATTTTTCATATATAAATGTAAGTAATATATCTCCTTCATAAAGCATTTCTCCATAATGGCCATGAACAGTTGCTCCTGGAGTCGCCAAATAAGGGTTAGCCGATCTTATTACTACAGAATCAATTTGAACAATTAGAACTTGACCCGATTTTAGGTGTGGTTCGTTTTTAGCTATACATACATTTTCACAAAGAAATTGCCCAAGGTTAATTATTGTATATGCTTTTTCACAAGAATTATGATGATAATTATGATAGAGAACATGCCAATTAAAATGGAATGGATTCAAAACGATGTTACTGCATAGATCAGGCTTATAAATTCTCCCGTTTTCGCTCATTAAATAATATTTAAATACTTGAAAAGTTTCCTTTAAATTGTCAAGTTGCAAATATTTAGTTATCGAGATCTGATTATGAGTTATTAAACGGTAAAATGAATAAAAGTTTGCAACTTGAAGGGCTATTCCTAAAGGGCCTAACGAATTCCTAATTGGAATTAGAGGATCTCTTTTAATTGATTCTTTTATCACATTGTGATATTTTACATCGTTGAATGGGACCATTTGAAAACAATGATCCGATGACAAAATTATCAAAGATCGGCATTCCTTATTTCTATTCAACATACGAATAGTTCCGTGATTTTGGCTAAGGGATTGTTGAATCTTTGCCTTGGAATAAATAGAATAAAATGGATTGATATTAGTGCGATCTGACTCATTATCAGCGATCAATCTTGAACCGGAGAGATCATTCCTTTTTCTGATATACGAAATATGGGATTTCACTAAGTCAATTCTTAGAAAATCTCGAATCAAACCATTTGTACTTACTTCAACAAAAGAAGCGCGGGTCTCTTCAATAGAAGAAATTCTTTTGTCTCGATCCCAATTCAAGACTAAACAAGTCCGAACTAATTGAATGCTTGTGTCAGAAATTCCCTGAATTGGTTTTCCATTTCCATAAAGAATATAATTGACAACTTGAAGTTCCAGATTATCCCTTTCCCGCAACAGATCCTGGGGGAAAAGTTTTACTAAATTTATACCATCCGCTATTTCATATATAATTACGGGTCGAACTAAAACAAAATACTTTTTCTTGGTAGGTGTGATCCATTGGACATAGATCCAATTTTTAAATTTTTTTGATTCCGTAGAATTTTTTTTTTTTACCGTTCCGAGTGGTATCAAGATGCCGCTGTGTCGGGATATCTTATCCATCTCTCCAGGAAAATAGATATCCCCAGAAAAGATTTTTAATTCAATCCTTTTTTTTTTCTTCTCCACTCGAACCAATCCGCCTACTCGACTTCTTATATTGACAGTGATTGGTGTATCTACTCCAATGATACTATTGTTTCGTACCATTATGGAAGAAGATTCAGGTAAAATATGCACTTCCTCGGGAATGAAAAAAAATCGATCTACTTTCATTTGGTATTTTGGCTTCAATTCTTTGACTCCTCGATACTCAATTAAATCCTCTTTTTTGAAAATGGAATGAACTCCTATAGTCCTATATTTAGTAATTCCTGAACTCTTTTTTCTGTATTGAGGATCATCGAAATAAGCAAGAATACTATTTCTACGAAAAATGCCATTGAGAGGTATTTCAATCGAGATACCGGAAGGGGGCATTAGTTCTTTGTCTCGTTCTTGAATCGATTGGAATGGAATGATTAATCTATTTCTTCGCCTCTTTGCCAATAAATCCGAATTCTCGTGGAGAATAGCAGGATATATGAAATTAAAATGACCCATACATAGGATTCGATTAAGCCCTGAATAATCAGGAATCCCGCTTTTTTTTTTATCAGAAGGATTTGAACTAAAGAATTTGTGTCTTACTTGAACTTGATCATTACTTACTACAAGGTTAGAAATATATCTTCCTCCGGCAGAAGGAGAATGAATGTTCATTTGATCTTGATCCTTGTGGAGTGAAAAAGAGATTACACCGGACCTGCACGACCTTCCTGATAATATCCATAAATGACTTGTTTTTGGTAAGATATGGACATTACTATATGTAAATTCGGGTGCATGATACACATCGGTACTCCAATGCATCTCTCCCTCTGAGTCAGAATAAATATGCTTTCGAACCCTCTCTTTAAAATTAAAAGTGTATGTTCCCGCGCGAATCTCAGCAATCACTTGTTCTGATTCTACATATTGATCGTTTTGAACTAATAGAAAACTTTTTGGTGGAATAGTCACGTTATGTATAATATTTTCACTTTCAATAGTTACATACAAGTCTATATAACATAGAAAAGCAGGGTGCCCATGACGTGTACGTGTAGGATGAACCAAATCCTCATTGAATTTGATTTTTCCATTAGAGGGGGCTCGTACATGTTCTGCAGTACCCCCTGTGAATACTCCGCCAGTATGAAAAGTTCTTA